CCTTTTCTAATTGGGGCTAAAAGTCCCGAAATTAGAAATGCCAAAATAGGAATAACACTTGATATTATTAGAAATGCCCAGAAAATATCATATTCGTAAAGCAGAAACATGGGTGCACTCCTATGAATGTAGAAAATATACTAGATTATTCGAGTCGAATTGAAATTAATTGTCAACTCATTCATAACTGTTTAGTCAAAATAACAATTTATTTTGATTGAACTGCTTAGTTTTGTTTGCTGTGGTCCATGTATCATTTCAAGATTTATCGACTTGAAATGTTCCATTTACTTCAATTTTATTTCGATATCAATTATAAATATATATTGATCTTGCTCTTATACTTTATACAAATAAGACTCTTTTCTCGATTTTTCATCTCACTTCGGATTCCCTATAAAAATCTATAAAAAAAAAGAATTCAAAATAGAATTTTGAATAAAATACTAATTAAATAAAATACCAATCCATATAAAATCTATATAAAAATAGAAAATACTATATTCTATATGTAATAGAGTACCTCCACCTATATAATATAAAAATATAATAATAAATAATATTATTATTAAACATTAATGGAATAGGATCTTATATTAACTAAATTCTACTTCTATTCTATATATTCTACTTCTATATTCATTTAGAAATTTATATAAATATATAAATTAAAAATTAATATTAATTAAATTATTAATATTAATTCAATAATATTAAATATTAATTCAATTTATTAATTATTCAATTTAGCAATTCAATGTTAGGGCAATAAAAGACTCCTTTCTTTTATTGCTATACCTTACCTGGTATAGCAATATAAAGAAGAGCCCGTTTTACAATGTTAAATGTTAATAATGAAAGTTAATAAAGATCCTAATTTTTCAAACTCCAGCTTGTCTATAAATAGAGTAAGTCGTTTTTAAATCCGTGTAACTTACGAGTAGATTTGATTTTTGTTGAGTTAGGTTGGAATTTGTTTTTAAATGAGTTCGTGTCATGATTTTGACTCCAAAAATTCATTAGGCTTAGGCAGGTCTCCAAAAGACAAAGAAAAAAAGTATCACTAACTCTTTTTGATTGCGGATAGGAAAAGGGAAAATTCCTAATGTAATTGACTTAGGAAGAATAATGAAGAAAATTGGGTTTGTTTAGCCAAGACAAGATAAAAAAAATAGCTATTGGTTCTATTGAAGTGCACTTTTTTTGATTTCGGCTTTATACTCTATCCTGAATGATTCCTGCGAGCAAGCTTATGAGAATGCTTTTTTTTTTTTCGTTTTTCGATAAACCAAGCAATTGCAAGCGGCTAGTTACAAACAACAAACAATACAATAATGAAGAAATAAAAACTATACAATTTTTGTCTTTGTATTTGAATTATATTTCATTTTTTTTAGGGCTATACGGACTCGAACCGTAGACTTTCTCGGTAAAACAGATCAAACTGATTATTCTCAAAATGATTCGAACTGTTTCAAAGACCCAACATGCATTTTTTTGCATTGGGCTCTTCCATTAACTGATATAAATAATCAGTTAGTCTACCATAATTCTCTTGAGAAGAAGATAAGAAGATGGCTCCATGTGCTCTGATTTCTTATTTTCCGATCTGAGAGCACTACCGAAGTGTTTCAAAGAAGGTTATCCTGACGTAGGTTTGCTTTTGGCTTAGATCAACCTAAGTTAAATGAAGTCTCCATCGCCCCCCTTTTACTTAAAAAATCCAATATGAAACTTCATACACCTTAAAGTTCATAAGATAGGACGAAAAAAGAATTTTTTGAGGTCTTTATACTCATTATGCCTAGCATTGAATAGAGTTAGTATTCCCCTTATCAATATCTTAAATCAATAATGGGTTCTATATGGTTGCCTAAAATCTAAAAATATAAATAGAAAAGGGGCACCTAAATTGGACCGAATCTTTTGTCAGGCTATTGTTCTCTTGTTCCCTAAAAGTCATGGAGTAAGACATCAACTTCTCAATAAGTTGTTTGATTCCATAATGTACTCCTCTGAAAAAACATCGGCGCGCGTGTAAACGAGGTGCTCTACCTAACTGAGCTATAGCCCTTTTGCTTGTGATATATATTTTATCATGTCAATAATTTCTTGTCAAGATGAATATTACATGATCCAACTTTTATCTCTTTGATCGGTATTGCTTATAAATAATATTACATTTATAATCCATCGATGTGATGGGTTCTATTTCTTTCTCTTTTTGATTCTAACTGACCTACTTAACTCAGTGGTTAGAGTATTGCTTTCATACGGCAGGAGTCATTGGTTCAAATCCAATAGTAGGTATAACTTATTAGATATCCGAATCCATGGTATCTAATAAGTTTTTCTAGCCGCCTTAATTTTATTGATTTTTGATATTTTCCATTCCATTCTATTTCTCTTTCTCTAGTTCATTGCTGAATTTGAAAATTTTTCGTTGTATTAGATAGAATCCGATTCCATTTATGATTCTAGTCAATTGGCAGAATTAAAA